TTAGTTTATATTTTCGCTTATTTATCTTATGTTTAGTTTTTAGTCTAATTTGATTCATTCTATGGAATTTAAATCTGACAATAGTCACATAATCATACCACTTCGATTTTGATTGAAAAAACAAAGAAATAAAGAAGAGATAAGTAAAGTCAAAAAGTCTTCTTCATACATACTATGACTAGAAATGTGGTACAAGTAATTCCAAAAATCTAATAGAAAAACAATATAAACAAGCAAAAGGCTTTTCATATGTTTTTTGATCATACAGAATTACATAAACGATTTCCAACAAAAATTTGGTTCTTTTTATAACTTGGTATTGAAAAATCCGCGGATCTAGAAATTCATTTCGGATAATTGAACCTTCTCAAACTGTTTCTTTTTCAGAACCAAAAAGATTTGTGCCAAAATAATAGATGCCAAGAAGAGCAAAAGGCCTTGTACGCGTAATGGATCTTGAAGTACTATTTCCGCATCCCCTTGACCAAATCCACCCACATTAGGATTACTCGTTAATGGTTGATCCAGTTTGAGAGATTCACCCTCGGAAACAAGAAGTTCTGGTCCTGGAGGGATAATATCAACCACTTGACGTCCATCCGATGCATCCACTATGGTTATTTCGTATCCCCCTTTTTCTTTTCGTATTATTTTGCTTACTATACCCGCCGCTGTAGCATTATAAACATTATTGTTACTCTTGCTCCCGTCGGGATAAATCTGGCCCCTTCCCCTGTTCCCGCCTACGTATATGGGATATTTTAAGAAGTGAACGTCTTTCTTAGTAGCGGGGTCCGGGGAAAGAATAGGAAAGGCGATTTCACTATATTTTTGACCAGGAATGGGACCTATCACAAGAATATTTTTTTTAGTAGGGCGATAACTCTGAAAAGACAGATTTCCCATCTTTTCTTTAATCTCGGGCGAAATACGATCGGGCGGGGCTAATTCAAACCCCTCAGGTAAAATAAGAATAGCCCCCACATTCAAGGCTCCTTTTTTACCATTAGCAAGAACTTGTTTCAGTTGCAAATCATAGGGAATTCGAACAACTGCTTCAAATACAGTATCAGGCAGTACCGCTTGTGGAACCTCGATATCCACGGGCTTGTTCGCTAAATGGCAATTGGCACATACAATACGGCCAGTCGCTTCTCGTGGATTTTCATAACTCTGCTGTGCAAAGATAGGATACGCATTTGAAATGGGTGTCCGAGTGATTATATATATGATGAGCGATACGGAAATGAATCGAATAATCTCTTCCTTTATCCAAGAAAAGGTATTTCTAGTTGGCATGGTCCAATCATTGATCCCAAAAATTTCTACAATAAAATTAGATAAGTCACTAGTATAGTTCCCTATCTACGATTCTGCTATTTACGGAAATAATTTGACTGGAATATTGAAGGAATCCCCCCCCCGGGGTGGCTAGAAAGAATAAGTGCATTTTTGATTGTTTTACTTATGTCCAAAGTAAGAAACATTATAATTGGCTCGTTCGATCATTTTTCAATCATTCATTGAATGATAAATCACTACAAGTGACGGAGATACACGATTTAAATAACGAAAAATAAAATATTTAAAAATTGTATCTAAAATGACTGGAAAAGTAGAAACAAGACCAGATATAATTTGATCATTATGATCAAATCCAAAATCTTTGTAGATAGAGCCAATCATTAGGTCCCAGCCATGGGGCGAATGGAATCCTATACATAAATCCGTTAATAAAAGAATAGAAAAAGCTTTTATTGTGTCGCTTAAATTATATATAAATTCTTGAAGACAAGAGTTAAGAAAAATAAGTTCCTCATTACCTAAAATAGAATAAACACTTAGAATAAGGAAATAAATTATATTTGTTGAGAAATGTAAAATCGTATGGATACGACTCTCATTGTGCATCTTGATCAATTGGATCGTTTCTTTGTATACTCCGGCGTGAAGCTTTTGTAAACGCCCGTCCGGGTATTCCTTTATCATTTCGTCGAAGAGGGATAGTTCCTCTAATTCTATGAATTTTTTTAGAATAACCTTTTCTTGAATATTATTCAAAAAAATTTCGGCGTGCCTGATATTCCACCAATTATTAACCCAAGATTCCAGACTTTTATTACATGAGAGAGAGATCCACCAAGGCAAAAATACTATAGATGCAAAATAGAGAAGGGAATTAAATGCTTTCTTTTTTGCCATTTGCCCGTCTGTGAATTTTGAAATGAACTCGTCGCAGTCGTCGACTCTATATGATACTAATATTTCTATCAAGTATCAGTTCTATTACATTACAAGTCTCGAGCCTATAGCCCTGTTTTTTATTTGTGATTCAGTACAGTGGTTGGTCCTTGAATTGAGAAAGAATAGAGAAAAACAATATAGAAATACAGAAATAGAATAATAAAGAGTTGAAATAAAATAAATAAACTAGAATATTATATTTATATATAGAATATTCTTTCAATATATAATATATATTGCTGAAATTCGAAGTAATTGTCTCCTTTGGTGACTGCACGAAAGAGCCATTTCAAATTACTGAATATTATTCGAGTTTCGAGACGCAAGACCTCCCCGGTTATCAAGATATCAAAAATTTTTGAAAAAAAAAAAGCTCGCCGGTGGCCCGCAGTACAGGAATAATTAAGAGAAATTTCTCGATTTCGAAATGTTTTGATATATGAGATGAATCTATTATTTCAATTTGTTACTTCTTTCGTTTCTGAATTGATTTAAGTGCATTTACATACGCATAAAAAAAATTTATGGACAAAATTATTTCGTTTTATGATTGTTTCGTGTACGTTTACTTTTTTTGTTCTAAATCAGAGTTTGGCATAAACTTCAGTTAAGTTATGCTATAGAAAAAAGATAAAGATAATTCTTGAGTTATAGTTTTTTCTTTAACTTTTGCTAAGAAAGCTTTCAAAATACTTCAATTGGTACACGCAAGAAATAGGCCAATTCCGCGGCTTTCTGTTCAATTTCTCGTAGAGTCAAATTCTCATCGATACGAGTCAAAGGAATGGACCCATGGCCTCTGATTTCCATATAAAGTATAGGACGAGCATAAATACCTTCTTTAACTTCTATTCTGATGGATTGAATGTCTTTCATAAGGAATCGCAGGAAGATGCGACGATTTTTTCCAGGAAATCCCCAACGAAAAATACACACTATTCCTTCTTTTATATCGAATCGATCATAACCACTACTCACATTCCACGAAATTGTGCACCACAAATATGAACTAATAAAAAGACCCGCAATTCCATAGAAAGACATCACGATTCCTTGTGGAAAAAAAAGAATTTGCTGAGAGGGAAATAACGGTATAAAATTGCTACCAAGATAACTATAAGTTCCAACCAACAAAAATCCTAATGAACCTAAAAAAAGGATAAAGGCCCAGCAGAAATTACTCGGTTTTCTAGACCCCGCTATAAGTTCTATCCATATACGGTCTGATCGCCAACTCATACTATACTAGATCTAGTTGCATTTTATTATAATGGAGAGATAACATAACCCCAATAAATTTGACTTTCATTTTTTTGTTTCCGAAGTAACCCTCATCAACTAGCACTATTATGCTGTGAAGCGTTAGGAGTAATTCATCAATTGCTTAGAGCTAACCCAAAATAATAACCCCTTTTATATGCATATGATTTCTTATAGATATATTGATTTTACGTTTCAGAAATTCATCCCGATCCCGTTTTCTTTTCAAATAGCTATAAGTCATTTACTCATATATGATGTTTATGTATACGAGCTTCTGCTCGGAGGAAGTTACCCGTTATAGACCATATTCTACTAAATAGATATTTGTGTTATGATCCAAATAAGCCTAAGTTTAAAAAAAAATAGAAATAGATAAGATTTAACCCCATAATATCTAAAAAATCTTGTTTTTTTGAACATGAAGAGATAAAGAAACCATAGCAATTGCCGGAAATACTAAGCCCACTAAAGGCACAAAAATAGCGGGTAAGTTGCTGATAGTTGTCATAGAATGGGTACCTCGATTTAATATTTGTACCTGGTATATATTATTATATTTGTTGTTATATTAACATTTTAACCTGTTATTGTTATAAAGATATCTTATACTTCATATATAATTATACTAGTATAATTATACTTAAGTGAGTATTGAATATATACAATATTAAGAGATATACAATAGAAGAGTATATTCTATATATATACGAAGATATAATAAGGAATAAATATATAGAAAGACTAATATAATATATATAGAGATACTGATATATACTAATATATATAATCTATTTTATTAAGTATATAACTTACTTAAGTAAGTATATAATCTAATGTAAATCAAAAGTGTAAATAAAGGGGCTTATTCATCTTTCTATATCTTTCTACATGAAATATATGTATGATAATCCACTTTTTTCTTTTTTTATTTATTTTTATTATTATTAGTATATTCTATCTATTCTAAATTTTTATTAGTATATTATAATTTTATAATTTTTTTAAAATGGAATCTATTTAATATTAAAATTATAAATATTAAAATATTATAATTTAATATCGATAAAAAAATATCCCCATGATTCTTTTTACAATTCAATCTTATGTTACCAAAGAAAAATACATTCTTCGAATTTTTCCTTTCATTTATATAAACTAAATTAACTAAATAACTACTTGGTCACCCCAAACAAATAATAAAATGTAGAATTAATTTAATTATTTAATAAATCTAAGGCTTATACGTTTCTACTTGAATTGAATTTTCTTTCAAAGGAACGAAAGCATGGAGCTGAAATAATTCACTTAGAACGCCTTTTAAAGGATTACGAGGTACGATTGGATCGAATAAGCCCTTATGAAATAAATATTCAGCTACTTGTGAACCCTCAGGTACTGTCTTATTCAATGTTTGTTCAATTACTCTTTTACCCGCAAATGCAATGTAGGCATCAGGTTCGGCAATAATGATATCTCCCAACATACCAAAACTA